TACCAATGAATTATCTATAATACTTCGCAAATCAGAATCGGCTAATTGTTCTCTGATAGCACTTGCTCCTGTAGAGATTTCTCGATTTCGAAATGTCTCAAAACCTGGGGTAGTAAAAAAAAGCGGGATACTGTATTTCCGGGATTGGATTTCATATTCGAATGAACCTCGTAATCGTAAGAAAGTAGGTTTTTTTACTACGGGCCTAGCAAAAGAAAAATCGAGATAGGTTCCCATCGAATGGGATTCCCCCCTAAAAAATCGGACGTGAAGGTTTCCTCTCATCCGGCTAAAGTAGTTATACCAAATAAAGAAAGGGGTTCTTATTTTTAAACTTTGTTCAAAAAAACCCTACAAAAAGCTACTCCTTACTCAAGTTCCCAGTAAGGACCAATCTTTCATTGATTCATTCTTTTTTGACTTTAACAACTTTCTGAATTACTTTCAAATGGAAATGTGAAATTATTGAGTAGTCTACTTCCCCTCAAATAATGAATCCTCTTAAAGGAATATTTTGGGATTCATAAGGGATTTACTTGTCTATATATCGTTCCATTCGATCTTTTAGGCCCCCACTCACCTCGATGGTTATGCCGTAATGCCCCTTGAAGCATATATGCGATAGATAGACTCCTGTCACCATGCCATATTTGTTTGCTTGAACAGAACTTCTCTCTAAAAGAAACGGAATAGCCAATTCGTAGAATTGGTCTTTTTTTTTCACGAGGTATAACGAGCAATTCCTATTTATCTCTTACGGAATCGGCCATGGATCAATACCCCTTCCATTTGGAAGTATTGAATACGCCCATAATTCTGAGCTTCATGTTACTCCTCCAAAGACACATGTCAGAATCGGGGGCATCCCAATCAGATTGAATGGGATGACAGTTTCTTATTATGAATCTGTAAAATGAAAATTTCGATCAAATCACACATCGCAGTATACTAGGCCTTCTAATTCCTTAAGAGGTTTATCTAAAAGATTCGCAATATAACTAGGAAGACGTTTCAAATACCACACATGAGTCACTGGACATGCGAGTTTGATGTATCCCATTTGATATCTTCGTATCCGAGAATCCACAAATTCCACCCCACATTGTTCACAAAATTTCGGGTCTTCTTTTTCAGCCCTGATTACTCTATAATTTCCACAAGCACAAATTCCACTTTTTATAGGTCCAGAGATTCTTTCACAAAACAATCCATCTCTTTCCGGTTTATTGGTTTTGTAATGAAAAGTATAGGGTTTTGTCACCTCTCCAACTATCTCTCCATTAGGTAGGATTTTGTTGGCCCAAGCCTTTATTTGTTGAGGAGAAACTGGTCCAATTCGAAGTTGTTGATGTTTATACCGATCGATCATAGAATAGAAATTCTGATTCATTCAGATCAAGCTTCCTTCCTATTGATCTGGAAATTCTTCTCAGATACAAGGAAATGATTCAGTTCCAGAGCCAAAGACCGTAGTTCTCGAACGAGCAATCGAAAAGATTCTGGAGCATCCTCTGGGTTAGGTAGTGTTCCTCCAATGATCGTAGCACCAAGTACTTCTTGACGAGTTCTAATATGATCAGATTTATAAGTAAGCATCTCTTGTAAAATATGAGCAACACCAAATCCCTCTAGAGCCCAAACTTCCATTTCTCCTACTCGTTGTCCTCCTTGCTTGGCCCTTCCTCTAAGGGGTTGTTGTGTAACAAGTGTGTAATGTCCACTGGAACGCCCATGGATTTTATCATCAACTTGATGAATTAATTTCAGGATATAGGACTTTCCTATTAGAACAGGCTGTTCAAAAGGATCTCCTGTTCTTCCATCAAATATTCTGCTTTTTCCCGGATACTCGGGTTCAAATACCCATGGATTTTTTGTTTGTTTACTGGCTTCATATAATTCAGGAAACACTAGTTTTCTCGACGAATCTTGCTCATATCTCTCATCAAAAGGTGCTATTCTATAATGTCTCTTTAGAAGATCCCCAGCTAACCCGAGTGAGCATTCAAATATCTGTCCCACATTCATTCGTGAGGGTACTCCTAATGGGTTGAAGACCATATCAACAGTTGTTCCATCTTGCAAATAGGGCATATCTTGTCTAGGCAAAATTTTAGAAATGATACCTTTATTCCCATGTCTTCCAGCGACTTTATCACCTACTTTGATTTCACGTTTCTGTGAAATATATACACGAATTATTTCTGAATTATAACTAGAATCCCCTTTTTTCTTTTTCTGGATCCATCTCACATCAATAACGCGACCCCTTCCACCTACACTTATAGGTAGTTTTAAAGAAGTTTCTTTTGCCGTGGATACCTGAATGCCAAGTATGGCTCGTAATAATCTATCCTCGGGGGCATACGAGGATTCGTTCGCTGTTTGAGGCGTTAATTTACCTACTAAAATATCACCTGCTTCTATCCAAGATCCCAGCATCACAATTCCATTTCTGTCTAAATTGCGGAGTAAATGAGCCTCTAAATGCGGTATTTCTTTAGTGATTCTTTCAGGACCTTGGCTTGTCACATGAGTCTTAATTTCATATTTTCGGATGTGAAAAGAAGTATAAATATCTTCATATACCAGACGTTCGCTAATTAGTACTGCGTCTTCAGAATTGTAACCTTCCCATGGCATATGAGCTACTAATACGTTTTTTCCTAAGGCGAGTTCCCCGCTAACCGTAGCCGCACCGTCCGCTAAAATTTGTCCCTTTTTAATGTATTTACCTCGTTGAACCTTAGGTTTTTGATGCATACAAGTGTTTTTGTTAGAACATTGATACATAACTAATGGAATGTTTATAGTGTCACCATTACTTGAGAAAACAATCTTGTGAGTATCCGTATAAATGATCTTTCCCTCGTGTTCGGCTATAACTGAAAGCCCTGAATCTAGAGCCGTTTGGCGTTCCAGCCCAGTCCCAACAATGCACTTCTCGGACCGAGAAAGCGGAACTGCTTGGCGCTGCATATTAGAACTCATTAAAGCCCGATTTGCATCATTATGCTCGATAAAAGGAATAAGGGAAGCTCCAATAGAAAAATATTGGAAGGGAAAAATGCTTCTAAGATGAATCTGTTCCCATGCAATACTTAGGAATTCTTGACGATATCGAGCTGGAACAACCTGTTCTTCCTGAATACCCCGATTCAAGGCCAAAGAATTTCCTGCTGCTATCATATAATATTCATCTCTACTTGGTGATAAATAAATCATCTGCGTCTCTTTTGATTTATCAGATATTTCATAAAACGGACTATCTATAGATCCCCAATGACCAATTCTCACATGAATTGCTAAGGATCCAATAAGACCAACATTGATTCCTTCGGACGTGTCAATTGGGCAAATACGCCCATAGTGGCTCGGATGTATATCTCGTATCCGAAAACTAGCAGTTCGTCCTGTCAATCCTCCAGGACCCAAATAACTCAACTTTCGCCCATGAACGGTTTGTGTCAATGGATTAGTTCGATCAAAAACTTGAGATAAGGGGTGTAGGCCAAAAAACGATTCAAAAGTGGTTGTTAATGAGGTTGAAGTTACCAAATTTTCAGGAGTCGGTATCAATTTATGTCTGATTGCTCCACATATAGTTCTTTGAACCGCATTTTCTAAACGAACAAGAGCCAATCCGAATTGATCCTGTAACAGATCTGCTACAGAACGAATACGTTTATTTTTTAAGTGATTCATATCGTCAAGTGTGCCCATTCCAAATTTCATTCCGATCAAATGATCCGTAGCAGCCAATACATCTCGCGGTAACAAAAATGTATTGTTCTGAGGTATATCAAGATTTAGTCTCCGATTCATATTTCGTCGACCAATCTTTCCTAATTCACACCTTTGTTGAAAAAATTTATTTTGTAATTCCTTACATAAGGACTCAGAAAATACTGGATCCCCATCTACACAAGCAAATTGTTGATAAAACTCCAAAATAGCATTTTCTTTTGAACCAATCGTGTTTTTCTCGTTATCATTCGGGAAAGACAAGAAAACCTCAGGGTAACAAACATTATCTAGAATTTCTCTTAGATTCGAACCCATAGCTGATGATAGAACTAGAATAGATATTTTTTGTTTCCTACTCACACGGGCCCATATCCTTTCTTTTCCATCAATTTCTAATTCTAATCTTCCTCCCCAATCTGATATTATAGTACTGGTATAGACAGAAATTTCTTTATGGTCCAATTCTGAACGGTAGTAAATACCGGGGCTTTGCAATATTTGATTGATTACAATTCTGTATATTCCATTTACTATAAAAGTTCCCAGGGAATTCATTAGAGGAATGTTTCCAATAAAAACGGTTTGTTCTTGCATATCTCTACCGCTTTTCCAAATTAATCCCGCGGGGACATATAATTCAGAAGAATATGTGAGTGATTCAGACACAGCATCTCTTTCTTTTATCAAGGGTTCTACCAATTGATATCGTTCCACAAATAATTTAAATTCAATTTCTTGATCTGTATCTTCAATTTTTGGAAACTTATCCAATTCTTCCGTCAAGCCTTGATTAATGAACCTACAAAATCCCTCAAATTGGATCTGACTAAATCCAGGTATTGTGGACATTCCCTCATTTCTATTACGGAGCATCTTAATCTTAAGTTTCCTCTTTATAGAATAAATCCCATTATTGTAGTATTGGCTCACTCTTCATCGAACTAACCATCCGGATCGATCTAGCAATGATGGAATGTATATTATGTTTACTGAATCACATGAAATTTGAGCCAACTCCATATCTATATTTTATATGTATGAACGGAGACAAGATGGAGGAATGAAGATAATTTTCGGCACAAGTTAGAATTTGCGACAGGTACAAATAGAAATGAATTGATAAAACACCCCCCCCAAAAAAAAAATCTGCCACTCACATTACACTTATAGAGTCTTATATAGAATATAAAAATTGATCCAATTTCTGCCTATTATTATGATATTACGATCAGATTGGGTACCAAAAAAATAAATGGATTCACGATTTCATCCGCTTTTCTATTCATTAGAGAAGATATTCAATGACAAATTGAAGCACGATAATTCTCTACAGGTATATGTGCATAAGAGAGACTCAACTCGGTATCTATCTGTTCTGTGTAACAATTTTTGTTCTGGGGTTTACATATACACATATATGTTGTTATAATTGAGATTGAAAAGGATTTCAATTCTTTTTAAAAAAGAATTGATTAGTCGTAAATCAATTTTCTTTATGCCATTAAGGAAATACGATTTGAGATACAAATTTAAGAATCGTTCACTAATTCAAAGAAAATCAAAAATAGATTTCCGACTGAAAAATTCAGGGCAGGAACCATTACCCATTTTCTTTGAATAAAAAAAAAAAATGACTAATTATTAATTATTATAGTAATTAGTATAGTAATAGTATTAGTAATAGAATATATATAATAGAATATAGATAGAATATAGATAAAATTTTTATCCATTTTTGATCGAATTTGGCGGCATGGCCAAGTGGTAAGGCGGGGGACTGCAAATCCTTTATCCCCAGTTCAAATCCGGGTGTCGCCTGATGAACAAATTGGGATTTATTATCCTGCTGATTTAATCGACGAATTCTTGTTCCGCAATCTGAGGGTTTCTAAAGGACACTCCTTTTTTGTTCCTAGGATTGAAGAGGAGATTATACGAAAGACGATGAAGACTTCCTAATTATCTTACACTACCTATACTAAGGTAGTGTCTACTAACTCTGTCTGGAATTAGATTGGATAGGACGATAGGAAATCCATTTATAGGAAGTTTTGAAAGGACTGAACTGAAGATATCCAGACTCACGAGAGGCTCTGAGTGCTCAGACATTCAATGTGAATGGTTGGTCGGCTCTTATTCTTATAGAGTAAAACTAAAACGTTGAAAAACCAAAAATTGTATTTGCCGGGGGATTACAAAAAAAAAAGAATGTATGTAATAGCGGTAGTGGCGTTTCCTGATTCTTTCACAGAAAGACAATAAGACTTATAAAAAATCGGAAATAAAATATAGGTATCTGAGAAAATAGATAGTTATCTATCTTGATGGTATATTTGTATGCCTTTTCTTTTGTTTATGAAAGAAAGGTAACAAAACAATAGGTCTTACTATTCCTACATCTTACATTAGAGGCATTCCTTTGATATTTCCTAAGAAAGGGTGTGTTGTGTGTATCGTATTTGTGCTTAATGCTTCCCGATTCTACCAGAAATCCAATAAGATAGGATTTGTTATGATTGGGTTCATTGGATTGGTTCATCAATCGCCTTAAGTCAGAATTCTATTTTGACTCTGCGCCATTGATTCCACTATGATTATTGATCAATAATGGAATAATTCCTTGATAGAGATAGGGGACATAATTTACATGGATATAGTAAGTCTCGCTTGGGCTGCTTTAATGGTAGTCTTTACATTTTCCCTTTCACTCGTAGTATGGGGGAGGAGTGGACTCTAGGGGTACTACTAATTGAGTAATCGAATTGTATCAATTGTTTAATTAATCGTTTTGCGAAGACTTCCAAAAATGTCTCTGTTTCAAAATTATACTGGAATGAATACAGTCATGAATAATAACCATTCTATCAAACAATGAATGATTACCATAGTTATATTTATATTTAGAAAATAAAATCTACGCATGATAGGAAATTTCTTCCACTTCCAACCAAATTATTCCTAAATATTCTATTTTGATGAACCGGCTTTTACCAGAATTATGGATATTACAATGAGAAAACCAATCCCTGTGTGTTTTTTTTTCTTTACTTTTACTGTTCTAAGTCTAAGAGAAAGTAATTCTCTTATTATGGCGATACATACTTTCTACCGGAAGCAACTAGTAGTTGTCCGCGGAAGTCGAGGTCCTACACATAATCAAATTAGATCTTTCTTTCATTAAGCGATCCACATATCAAGTCAAGCATTTCACCTTTCTTTTACTATGTAATATATATATTAATATAAAGAAATAGTATACTAGATAGTGTGTAGAAAGAACTATATATAGTTCTTTCTACACACTATCTCAGACACTTCTGATTCCAGCCCGATCATTTCACTTAATTTCAGACTTGGAGTTTGAATCCCTTTCTTTCATTTCTTCAATCATTGATAAGAACTAAACTAATAATTAAAATTTCATTCAAATTAATTATTTTGACTGACTGTTTTTACGTAGATGATAAGTAAAAAAGCAGTAGGAACTAGAATGAACAGTGCAGTAGCAATAAATGCGAGAATATTGACTTCCATAATCTCATTGTGTTTTTTTTTTGCTTCGCAATAACTCGGGATCTAATCCCATAGAGATGATAAATTTGACTCCTGTAAATTCAATAGTATAAATTCTATAATGATGATACTGAATAGTATCAATATTATGAATAACAATATAGCTGATCTATCAAATCGATTAATCGTCGAGAATTGAATAGTATAACATAGGAAGATCCTTTATACATACTAAATAAA